CATAAAAATGGAATTCAAAATAATAATTCAAAAAGAGTTTCGTTTTTGAATCAAGTTACACGATCCAGTTCGTTTATTCTCGACGACTTGGTTGATAGGAATTGCGAGATGGCTAGATCTTAGAAATGAGGAAGCGGTTTCATTTTATATGCCTGTCACTTTCTCTTTGTTCGTGCTGTCTATAATGATAGATGAATCAAAAATTTCAATTGAACTTATTCTTTCAATTGGTATTTTTCTATATCTTCCTGTTTTAGGAAAATGGAAACTTAGGTAAATGCTTTAGAAACATATGTATAAAAATACCAGATTTCATTTAGCCCCTTCATGCTTACTATAACCAGTTATTTCGGTTTTCTACTAGTGGCTTTAACTATAACTTCAGCTCTATTTATTGGTCTGAGCAAGATACGACTTATTTAAAATTTCTATTTGAAAGAAACAATTTAGAAAGGAAATCCTTCTGTGAGATTCTGTGTATTCTAGAGTTACTTACCTTGTCAATTCTTGGTCATTGAGATTCACATCAATTCGGATTAATATTTAGGTATAGATATTACCGCTTTTTTTCTCCTTTTCAAAAAAAAATTGAAATGATTGAAGTTTTTCTATTTGGAATCGTGTTAGGTCTAATTCCTATTACTTTGGCTGGATTATTCGTAACTGCATATTTACAATACAGGCGTGGCGATCAGTTGGACCTTTGATTAATTGACGTTTGATTGGCTTCCTCCTTTCTTTAATCCACAGGAGGTCAAATTCTAATTGTTGTGCAAGCGACTGAATTCATTTCAGTTTAATAGGATCCATGAAGAAAAAATCACGCTCTGTAGGATTTGAACCTACGACATCGGGTTTTGGAGACCCACGTTCTACCGAACTGAACTAAGAGCGCTTTCTTATCAGAATAGAAAATAATGTAAAGAAAAGATTCTTTTTTTAAAACGAATCCATTTTCATTTTATATGCATATATTCTATAGTTTCATAAAAATGAACGATTCCGCGCAACGCAATTTGAAACGATCTCAGTTGATTCCTCGTTACTGCTCAACGAGGCAGTAATAGGTAGGGATGACAGGATTTGAACCCGTGACATTTTGTACCCAAAACAAACGCGCTACCAAGCTGCGCCACATCCCTTCAATTGTTCTACAGTGTAATTGTAGAGAATTCCTGTCTTGTTTTCCACATCCCTATTTCCTGCATTGAGAAACACAGTTTTCCGCCCATTTCGTCTTTTTTTTGGGCTCATTTAACATATTTTAACATATTTAACATATAATAATAAGAAAAGGAAATCTTACGGATCGTTGTACATTTCAATTGGAATTAGGGATTGCGTGTACAACTCTAAGTGGCCCTTAACTACATATGCATCTGATCATATATGCATTATCTTTATGTATAAAAAAAGGAGGTTTTTCAATGCGAGATCTAAAAACATATCTCTCCGTGGCCCCAGTACTAAGTACGCTCTGGTTCGGGGCTTTAGCAGGTCTATTAATAGAGATTAATCGTTTTTTCCCCGATGCGTTAACATTCCCCTTTTTTTCATTCTAGCTATTGACACCGGAAGGAATGAAGAAGATTAGAAATACAATCAAATATTTGTGACTAATCCCCCCTTTTCTCTTTTTTCCCTTTTATTCTAATTTTTAGAATTTAGAATAAGGGATGAAAGAGAAAGAATAGAATAAAAGTGGATTCAACGTCTGCGAGACTCAGGCTCAAATTTGAATTAAACGTGGGAGTAGAGTAGGAAAGTCGGGGTCTAGGGCAAGAATACAAGATCTTTAACTGCCCTTCGGGGTTAAATAGAGTTTCGAACTCATTATCATTGTCTTACTTACTATATTACTATGACTTTGAGATTTGCTTTGATTTAATTGATTTTTATCTTTTTCTTTTAGAGTTGGATTTCAAGTTAATAACTTCTATTTTTTCCTTCCTTTCTTTTTCTTAATTTCGAATTAAAATAGAAGAGTTGAGTAAATCAAAAATCCAAAGGAGGTTCATGGCCAAGAAGAAAGATGCGCGGGTAACGGTAATTTTGGAATGTACCAGTTGTATACAAAACAACGGTGTTAAGAAGGTATCAACGGGTATTTCCAGATATATTACGCAAAAGAACCGGCACAATACGCCCAATCGATTAGAATTGAGAAAATTCTGTCCCTATTGTTACAAACATACGATTCATGGGGAAATAAAGAAATAGATTGAACCAAGCAGGTCTTATCCTTGAAAGGGGAAAAATAACATTATATAGAACACATTGAAATAGAAGATATTGCATTTAAATAAAAAGAATCCTATTTGGAGTTAAAATGACAATTAAGAAATAGGATTTTCGGGATAAGAAATAAACTAAATAAACAAACCATGGATAAATCCAAGCGACCCTTTCTTAAATCCAAGCGATCTTTTCGTAGGCGTTTGCCCCCGATTGAATCGGGGGATCGAATTGATTATAGAAACATGAGTTTAATTAGTCGATTTATTAGTGAACAGGGAAAAATATTATCTAGACGAGTGAATAGATTGACCTTGAAACAACAACGATTAATTACTATTGCTATAAAACAAGCTCGTATTTTATCTTTGTTACCTTTTCTCAATAATGAGAAACAATTTGAAAGAATTGAGTCGACCACTAGAACTACTGGTCTTAGAACCAGAAATAAATAGGCTTGTTTTTTGTTCACCTCAATCATAATTCCAATCCGAACTCAAAGATGGATTGGTGTTTTATTTGACAAATCTTAGAATCCAGGTTTTTGTGTCGTAAAAAAAAACGAATCGGAAAAAAATCTTTTTTTATTGAACGTGTTCATTGATTTTGACTACTTTAAGCGCATTTCTCAGAGTAATTTTGACTCCAACTCCACCCTCCCGGAGTTCATTCTCCGGGGAACCCCATTTAAATTATTTCGGTGTATTCTTTCCAATCCACTTTTTCTCTGATTTCATTGGAAATCATATAAAGACAATTCCTATTTGATATAGCTATTTGGGCCAGTATTTTACGATTAAGAAGTAACTGCCTCTTATATAGATCATGTATTAATTTACTATAACTATAGGATACTCCCTTTTCTCGAATTACTGCGTTTATCCGAGTGATCCACAAACGACGAAAATTTCTCTTTTGCTTATCCCTATCCCGATGAGACGAAACTAAAGCTCTTATTTTCTGTTGAGTAATAGTTCGAGTAAGTCTTGAATGAGACCCTCGAAAACTTGATGCAAATAAACGAATTTTTGTTCTACGTTTCCGAGCTATATATCCGCGTTTAACTCTAGTCATTGAATAAATAAAATTTTGACAAATAACTAATTGATTTTGATTTTTTCTTTCAGTTATTATTTTTCCCGTCCTGGCCTATTAATAACTAATAACGGATTTTTCCAATGTATAAAATAAAAATTCCAATGGCTTTGGCTACTATAACCTTCCCAACCACGATTTTTTGGTATTTTACTGCGAAATATGAAAGAAATAATAAATTTTCTTTTGCTAGGTGTCAAAAATCTAGTCAAAAAAAAAGAAATAGAAATTAAATGAATAAAGAAATAGTGGGTTTCCTCGTTTCTATGGTTACTTCTTAAACGGTGAGGTCTTCTCTATACACCGGAGCCTTTGGCTTCATTTAATATTTCATCAATGTTCTTGGTAACTTGTATAGTTCACACCACACTCTTTGGCTCTACCCATGAATTATCCAGTAATAGGTCTTTCACAAAGAGACCCACCTATACAGTAACGGTATTTAATTATGAAAGTTAGCTGAGTAGCTGACCCTCGTAGTCCGTTCTTGACCGGGCGAGAACTTCATTTTTCTGTTTTTTTTTTGAATTTCAATAAGATTTTTCCGCTTAATGGATAACCATTTGCTACCAATGGAGAATTGTTTCTCATCTTAAATTCAGGTGATTGGATTTGCACCAATGGAAACCATAAACTTTATATACAATAGAAGGATAGATTTGCTTATTTTTAGATAGTGAATGGAGTCCTTTCTTCCATTCTATCCTATTCACTAGTACTGATCATTCATACTGGAAGCGGTTTTCTTGCCTTTTTTGTGTCAGCTCATGATCATGATCTAAACGAGTCGCACATACACCCTAGTACATGTTCCTCGACGCTGAGGACATCCCCGAAGGGCGGGGGATTTCGTGATATTTCGAACGGGCTGTCTTGTATTTCTAATAAGTTGTTTAATAGTTGGCATGTTGAGTCATATACATAATGGGCTGGTTTAGATTGATCCTAACCGGATTTTTTTAGTTAATATTTATATAGTCAACTCGTAGATAAAATCTCAAATCACGAATTTGCACAAAATTCATTTTTTTTTTCATTCAACTGCTACAAGATCAACAATTCCATAAGCTTGGGCTTCTGTTGCTGACATAAAAACATCTCTTTCCATGTCTTCAGATACAACCCATAAAGGTTTGCCCGTCCTTTGTACATAAACCTTTGTGAGGGTTTCGCGTAGTTTCAGCAGTTCTTCCGCTTCCAGGATAAATTCTCCCGTTTGTGCTTCATAAAAAGAACTAGCAGGTTGATGGATCATTACCCTGATAATAGTTCTATCTAGTGTGATGAAAGAAACAGAAAAGAAAGATAAAGAATAATAGGAAAAAGGATAGAATTGAACAACCGTACGGGCATTATCTTTTATGCATTGCATACGGCTCTATAATCAAATTGACCCCAATTTTCCTGTTCAAGAAAGATAAAAATAGAATCTATCAACCCCAGATGGGTAAATGATCAAAATGCCACCCTTCTTTTTTTTTTCGGAGAAGTTCAAAAATACTATGATGGCTCCGCTGCTTTCTATTTTAAAATGGATTCTTTTTTTTGTCTTTGATTCAGCAATCCCAAAGTTTCTTTTTGAGCCAACCAAAAAAGAAAAATTTGGTTTTTTTCGCACTCTTTTTTTATAACTTAAATATTGTTAAGAGCCCTTCGGTGTGAAAACAAACAAGTTTGTGACGCTGAATTGGACTTCCGATAGATAAGAGAAAGTCGGAAATATCTTTTATCTCATACTACTCTCTCGATACATAATCAAATCTTTTGAAAAAAAAAATTGCATATCGAATTCGAAGTGCCATGCTATTATTACTTAATATTCATATGGCGAAGGCATAGTTTTCTTTTTTCTCTCAAATAAAAAAACTTCATTGGCGCCAAGCGTGAGGGAATGCTAGACGTTTGGTAATTTCTCCTCCAACCAGAATAAAAGATCCCATTGACGCGGCCAATCCCATGCATATTGTATGGACTTCTGGCCGTACAAATTGCATAGTATCATAAATGGCTACTCCGGGTATTACCCACCCGCCAGGGGAGTTTATAAACAAATAAAGATCTTTGGTCTCATCCTCGATACTGAGATATACCATAAGACCAATAAGTTGATTCGAGATCTCGCTATCAACCTCTTGGCCTAAAAAAAGTAATCTTTCTCGATAAAGTCGGTTGAGTAGGGTAAAATTGTTTCCCTTAGGAACCGTACATGCACCTTTTGATGCATACGGTTCAAAAAAAATTGCGAAGAAAAGAATCAATGTATAGATTCCAGTCCGCTTTCTTTTATTTTTTGAGTTTTTCTAACTTTTTAATGAAAGGGTTTGTTTTTTCTTCGATTTTTCAATAAAGATGAATTTTTATTTCTTCTTTGATAATATAAAGATAATATTAAAAAGGGGTAAATAAACTTATCGAATTAACTTCTCATTGATGTATTCTTTCATCGAAATTCAATCCAAATCACGATGATATTTTCTTGTTCCTGAATGGGCCTCTTTCATCTTTTTAGGTTTATGCTCTACTCCGGGTAAAGATCCGCCCGATTTTGATTTGCACATATAGGACAAACCTTCCCATCACCATTTCATTTCTTGTTGTTATGACTTTACAAATAATCATTTATGATACACGTAGTAATCATAGATATATTACCAATTGGGTTTTTCTAAACGGAGTCTGGATACTTCATTTTTTTGTCCAGCCAAAGCCAACCATAAATTAGTCTAATTGATATAATTCTATGAATTTCCCCAAATAATGCATTTAATTTCAGTTCACGCTCCAGTTTTTGGATGATTCCATTTTTCTTTCTTGGGCGAAACAGAGGATATCTCGGTCGGGGGAGAGAACGGGGAAATCCCATATGACCCAATATATCTGACAAGTCGCACTATACGTCAACCCAAGATGCATCTTCCTCTCCAGGACTTCGGAAAGGTACTTTTGGAACACCAATAGGCATGGATTGAAAGAAAAAGGAATTAAATACTATATTTCACTTTGATGTGGAAACGTAACAATATGATTTTATTGTCTTTATTTATAATATTGACTTTATCATATTTATTTTATCCATAGATTAGAAAAATTTAGAAAGAAAGACAAAATAAATAAAGGAAAATTTTTTCGAATAGATCTTTCTAATGATAAATGAAGGATGAACACATTTACTCATAGAAAATGGTATCAATCCACCATTGCATATTGGTACTTATCGAGTATAGAATAAATCTGCTTCTCTTTGTTCTTACGAACAGAATTCTTCCATTATTACGAATAGAATATAGAATCATAACCCTTGTTAGGAAATAATCTACTGAACAGGGGAAGTCTATAGGATAGTCATAGTAGAACCTTTCCAATGCAATAAAGTTACGTAGTGTCTATTTTTCTTCGATAAAGGGGTATTTTCCATGGGTTTGCCTTGGTATCGTGTTCATACCGTTGTATTGAATGATCCCGGCCGGTTGCTTTCCGTTCATATAATGCATACAGCCCTGGTTGCTGGTTGGGCGGGCTCGATGGCTCTGTATGAATTAGCAGTTTTTGATCCTTCTGACCCTATTCTTGATCCAATGTGGAGACAGGGTATGTTCGTTATACCCTTCATGACTCGTTTAGGAATAACCAATTCATGGGGGGGTTGGAGTATCACAGGAGGAACTGTAACGAATCCGGGGATTTGGAGTTACGAAGGTGTAGCTGGGGCGCATATTGTGTTTTCTGGCTTATGCTTTTTGGCAGCTATCTGGCATTGGGTCTATTGGGATCTAGAAATATTTTCTGATGAACGTACAGGAAAACCCTCTTTGGATTTGCCCAAGATCTTTGGCATTCATTTATTTCTCTCCGGGGTGGCTTGCTTCGGTTTTGGTGCATTTCATGTAACAGGTCTGTACGGTCCTGGAATATGGGTGTCCGATCCTTATGGACTAACGGGAAGAGTACAGCCTGTAAATCCGTCGTGGGGCGTGGAAGGTTTTGATCCTTTTGTTCCGGGAGGAATAGCTTCTCATCATATTGCAGCAGGTACACTGGGCATATTAGCGGGTCTATTCCATCTTAGCGTTCGACCGCCACAACGTCTATACAAAGGATTACGTATGGGAAATATTGAAACCGTACTCTCCAGTAGTATCGCGGCTGTCTTTTTTGCCGCTTTTGTTGTTG